GTAAATAAAATAGAAGGGGTATATCTCCAGACACTTACACTTAGATGGATAAATATGTATACTGATCTATACTATTAATGAATATGGATGTCGACCCATATCAATTAATTTGTAGAATAGATACTCATACAAATAACTCACGTGCCAGGAACCAGATTTGAACTGGTGACACGAGGATTTTCAGTCCTCTGCTCTACCAGCTGAGCTATCCCGACCATTCACGACGCACCATCCTCATTTTAATAGAGGACTTGGTTCTATGTCAATGAAAAAGACGAAAAGGGGATTACAAAGCCTTATCCAGGTCTTGGTGGAATTTCTTGGATCTTCAAAAAGAAGACTTTGTACGTTTCAGTACAATACAAGTAAGAATATGTATTGTTAATCATTACAATTTACAATCAGGGTTACGTGCCCAACGATGTTCATTTGTACGTGTATCCTATATATCACAATATCACAAGGCTTGTGAAAATAAAAAAATTTCCCATTACCATTTGTAAACTAAAAGAGTAGAATGAATGAGAAACATAACGAATTTTGAACCGTTAACGAAATGAGAGCATAGGATAAATAATTAGGGAATCCAATGGGACTTTTTGGGGATAGAGGGACTTGAACCCTCACGATTTCTAAAGTCGACGGATTTTCCTTTTACTATAAATTGCATTGTTGTCGATATTGACATGTAGAACGGGACTCTATCTTTATTCTCGTCCGATTAATCAATTCTTCAAAAGATCTATCTATCAAATTACGATGGAGTAAATGATTTGATCAATGAATATTCCATTCTGTTTTCAACTTGGAATCGATTCACACCAATTCTTTCATTTTTTATATATAAAAAAAAAAAAGATTCGGGTCGTCATTAATCATTTGGTTTGGAGATAGTATTTCAGTACGTATATATACGTTTATTCTTCATACTTTCTGGAGTTTCGATGGAAGGAGTCCTTTACTAACGCATCGTGGCCAACTCCATTTGTTAGAACAACTTCCATTGAGTCTCTGCACCTATCCTTTTTTATTATCGCTTTCTGAACCTTTGTTTGTTTTCAGAAAACGGGATTTGGCTCAGGATTGCCCGTTTTTAATTCCAGGGTTTCTCTGAATTTGAAAGTTATCACTTGGTAGGTTTCCATACCAAGGCTCAATCCAATTAAGTCCGTAGCGTCTACCAATTTCGCCATATCCCCCCTTTTTTTTTTGTGATTAGGATCTTATTACGATACCGCCCTCCTTTTTCTTTCATTTATATTATGCCGAAACCGTTGAATTCATTCGATAGAAGTTCCCCTATTGAAAAGCGTTTTCTCCTACTTTTGATTTCGTGTCTATCTACTTTCATCTCTATCAGAAACTCCTATTTGGTATTTGGTCCAATCAGAAAAGATTCTATCATTTCTGTATCCGAAATTCAATTCAATATAGATGGATATCTATATATATATATTATATAGTGTAATAATATACATATTTTTATACATAAATCTATTATTATGTATATGATATAGGCAAACATGCCCCTATTTAGATCATTTTTAGCGGGTAATTTTGAATACTTGAACGGTCGATTCTTTTTTTTGTCTTAGCTTTCGCCTTTTCGAATGAAAACACAGGGATGTTTCAGTATGATCTGGATTGCATTTATAGGGATTTAACCTTTCTTTCTCATTTTATTCTTATCCTTTTCTTAGGACAAACCTCTTAACTAAAAAGAACTCAAAAGTCAATTTTTTATGAAATTTATTATTAGAAATAGAATTTCATTAATAGACATAATTAATCTAATGGCTATAACTAATAATTTCGTTAATTATATAATTATAAATTTATTAATTTATAAATAATTATAAGAAAATTCGAATTATTTTGAATTCCATTTTTTCGAATATTATAATGTATATAAGAAGATTATACAATAAGATTCTAAGTTAATTACTAGGTTATAGTAATTTGATTACTAGATTTCATTTTCTAAATATATTTAATCGTCTAAATAAATAGAAATATAGAATAGAAAATGAAAAAATTTTCATTAAATTCTATTTAAATTATATAATAATTTAAATAATTAATAATTTATTTAACTAGTAAAGTTATAGAATTAGAGTAGACAATATTCTTAAATTAGTAAATTTAGAATAGTCAATAAAGAGAAATTTTGAATTTCAAATGTCATTTGAATTCAAAAAAAAATCTTACTATCGAATTAAGCTAATTAAGATATTGATTATAGATAAAACTCTATTTGATAAATAGATCGAAATTCTATATCGCTATCTTAATTGTTATATTAATTGCTATGTTTTATAATATTCAAATATCCAATATTTTTTTGAAATTCTATATTCTTTTCTATATTCCTATTAATTATGAACGAACAGTTAATAGCTAAGATTCCAGTAGTTTACTAAATTTCTATGTGTGTACAATTTATGTTATGCGAGCCCGCTTAGCTCAGGGGTTAGAGCATCGCATTTGTAATGCGATGGTC